AACTAGATTTATTGTCATAACCAAAAATTTCCACGGGTTCGTAAAAAATCGAATCGTTTAAACCATGATCATGAGCAAACGCATAAATATACTCCTGAAAAAGAAACGGATATAGGAAGTGTTGTTGCCGAGATCTATCTTTTTCTAAATATCCTTGTAATTCTTCCATTTACATTTCTACTTGAGCCAGAGGCAGGAGGTTTTTCTTGGTTTATCAAATGATACATACATAGTGCAATATGGTCAGAACAGGGTATTATGTATTGTATTATGTATATAGTATAGTAAGAAAAAAATATATACCCCGGAAAAGAAAGAGGGAGTCCAATCAACAGATCTTTTTACCTTCCTTTTCTATCCAATTGGTTTATGTTCGTTATAATTACAACAGGAGAAAAATCCTTTATTTTTGCAACCCAATCGCTCTTTTGACTTTGGAATAAATTCTCTTTATCAATATACTGTTTCTTCTACACATCCGTCTACAATCCATAATAAAGAATAATTAGGATTCTGAAAAAAAAAAGAAAAAATCAATGGTTCACTCACAGAAGAACCCACTCTTTCCCGCATTAGGCACTAATTCATTTTTAACGTCTAATTAGATCGGGTAATCATTCCAATTAAGAACATAAGCTCGTTGCTTTTTATTTTACCAGAATTGGAGCCATAGAGCTCTATCCATTTATTCACTAGACCCAACTGTAAATGTGAATTTCTTTTGTCCCCTTCCAAAAATCAAAACAATCCTTTGGAACTGTAACGATCCGGTAAGGATAAACTCAAAGTTCTACTTTAACTTTTACTTTCATTTCAAATTAAATAAATTAATAAAATAGAAAATCTAATAAAATAATAAATTGATTTTATTACGACATGCTGCTTTTTCCATTCATTACCCTTGAGGATCAGTCGTGGTCTTATAGACTATACCAATAGTCTGGACGAATTCGTTGCTTCATCCAAATGTGTAAAAGATCATAGTCGCACTTAAAAGCCGAGTACTCTACCGTTGAGTTAGCAACCCGGATAAATAGGATATGTAGATACGATCGAAATATAAAAATCAATTGAATTGCACTGCACGACCCTATCAAAACATTGAACTAGCAACACATCGAAAAGAAAGATTTTATGATCAATTAGAAACACAAAATACCAAAATTAGCAGATCGGATTAAAAATATTCCTAATCAAAATGTAAAAATTATGACAGACCACCCATTTTTTATCAAATTATTTTTGGATTTTCCCTAAGAAAATACATCTTGTATGAGAGTAAATGCAGCAAGGCAAACCCATCATTTGAGTGAAGGAAACAAAAAAACCAATATGGGGTGGGGATAAACAGCCCTATTTATCTACGATCGAATTATATTTGTTCGATACATCATTGTCAATATAAAAGCAATGTTGAGAAAGTAAATCAAGTAAATAAAATAAAGACTTGTGTTGGATTGGCACAACATAAATAAGAAATTGGAATGGAAAAAATTAAGGAAAAGGTAAATAAAAAATCCCTGGTTTATTCAATCAATAAAAGTACGATAAGCAAGCTTAACCCCTTGTTTGTTGTTAAATTCAATTCCCCCACCAAAATATGAATAAAGCAAGAAAAAGGAAAATGGTGTGTAAATAGAAATAATTACACAAGGATAGATACTAGTTACCTTTCCCTACTTTATTTTATTTATTTAATAATTTTGTTTTTTCCTTTAATTAACTCGAAGTTCTTTCTTTAAAGAATTCTGCCTTCCTTAAAATATCATAAACAGTTCCTGTAGGTTGAGCACCTTTTTCAAGGAAATATAGAATAGCAGGAACATTTAAATAAGTTTGATTCTTTATCGGATCATAAAAACCTACTTTTCGAAGATCTCTTCCTTCTCTTCGGAATCGAACATCAATTGCAACGATTCGATAGACGGCTCATTGGGATAGATGTAAATAAACAATGCCCCCCCTAGAAACGTATAGGAGGTTTTTTCCTCATACGGCTCGAGAAAAATGATTCTAATTTCTGTATATAATAGCAAGTAGATCCATAAAATCATGAATTTTACTATGATTTGAATTGAGTACTTTTTTCTTCTTCCTTACAGAAAAGGGAAGAAATCTCATTCATACTCATAACTCAAGTTGGGTAATTCTGACAAGAAAATCCTTAGACATTTATTGAGCCGTCTCTAAACTCTTTTGTTTGTCTCATTTCGAATCTATTTTTATTCCTCAGTCTGATCCAATTGTTGAGACAATTGAAAATAGTGTTTCCTTGTTTCGGAATCCTTTATCCTTGCTTTGTGAAATCATTGGGTTTAGACATTACCTCGGGGATCCTTATTCCTTTCAAAATGGCAGCAACATACCTTTTTTTGTTATTTCTTTCTATATAAATAGAATACGAATGATTGATTCCCTTGTGATACACTTTTCATCGAAATAGTTTTACCAATTTTGCAAAATTTGACTTTTCAAACTTGTTCTGAATTTGAACCTTTCGATTTAGAATTTATATATAGTGAGGATATACTTACAGAGTTGGTCTAACTTATTGATTTTCACTAACCCTAGATTCTTTCCCTTGAAAAATGAATCAATCCCTTCTTCTCGAGCTTCATCATGTACTATTTACTTATAACCCAACACAAATTAGGTTCCGGGCAGAACAGAACAAACTATGTCGAGCCAAGAGCATCTTCATTACTATAGAAGATGGCGGATGTAAAAATCCACAGCCGACCATGTCCTTCAAGTCGCACGTTGCTTTCTACCACATCGTTTCAAACGAAGTTTTACCATAACATTCCTCTAATTGAAATTTCAAAGCGGTATGGAATTGATTCAATATAAAATCATGAATAGTCATTGGTTCAACCGGTATATAATATTTCTATCTACGGATAAATAAGTATTTATCCGGATAAGGGTCAGCAAGGATCGAATTTATTTAATTTAACCCCATATTCTATCATATGAATTGAATGAAAATAAAGATATTCAATTTTACCCACATTTGACACTTGATTCCGTTTGTGAGAAACCAAACGAATTCTCAGATATGATTCTTAGAACCATTCTGAAAATTAATAAGAAAAGATTTTTCCCTTTAACAAATTATTGTTTCATGTGGAATGCAGTGTGATCCCATCTTTCGTTTCATGAAAAACGATCTGGGACGGAAGGATTCGAACCTCCGAATAACGGGACCAAAACCCGCTGCCTTACCGCTTGGCCACGCCCCATTTTGATTTCTATTCGATATTAATCAACACTAATATTGGTATTGGTTATTCGTCAATCCCAACCCAAATACACAAAAACATATGGGATATTTTGTTGCTAGGATTCAAGACATGTAGATATAGAATCAAAAAAATTCATTGATCATTACATAGAATTCAATTAAGATATTGTATGAAAGTTGAATTCCTTATATTCTCATTTTAGAATGATAATGGGGGGGGGTTATTTGGGAAAGTCCGAACCGAAGAAAAAGAAGGATTTCTTGATCTGCCTTTTTCATTTTTCCCTTATAAAAATAACTCCAAATTATCTAATCCACAAGAACAAAATGCTTGTTATGCTTAATATCTTTAGTTTAATCGGTATCTGTCTTAATTCTGTCCTTTATTCGAGTAGTTTTTTCTTCGCCAAATTGCCCGAAGCTTATGCCATTTTCAATCCAATCGTAGATGTTATGCCTGTCATACCTGTACTCTTTTTTCTCTTAGCCTTTGTTTGGCAAGCCGCTGTAAGTTTTCGATGAAATCTTTAATACTCTGCTAAATTGATGATGTATTCGATAAAAAAATTCTAAAAATTGATAAGATCAAATAAGTCTTACATTACGAACCCTCGATTCCAAAATAGAAATTCTTGTATATTGAATGAATAACCGCAGCGATGAATTTGGATCAGCCTTTTCCCCGTTCTGACCTTCCAGTGAGTATGGACTATTAGGTACTCCACAATACCTAATTATTGATATGACAAGAAATTTCGGGTAACGAATGAATCAAAATCTTATTACAAATAAATTCGTTAAAATAACAAGAAAAGACTTCATTTTATTTTTCATTTTTTGGGGTGTCAAAACAAAAAAATGGTATATGTGGTAAAAAATAGGCAATCTATTCCCCTTTTTCAAAAAAAAAAAAATGATCTTGGAGATTGTGTAATGCTTACTCTCAAACTCTTTGTTTACACAGTAGTGATATTCTTTGTTTCCCTTTTTATCTTTGGATTCTTATCTAATGATCCAGGACGCAATCCTGGACGTGAGGAATAAAAAATTTCTAGTTTTTTTGCTTTTTTCAAAATTAATTCTTAATAATCTTATTTGTTTCATACATTTAACTATGATAAAATCAAGGGATGAGAATCTTTTCGAATTCGAAAGTGATCAGAGAAAGCGGAAAGAGAGGGATTCGAACCCTCGGTACAAATAATTCGTACAACGGATTAGCAATCCGCCGCTTTAGTCCACTCAGCCATCTCTCCTAATTCCAAATTGAAAATTTGTTATGTGATGTAACACGTGAAATAAAGATTGATAAAAATCCACCTTCTTCTCTTTATTTTTTTTTTCATTTTATTTTTATTTATTTAATCTTATTTAACTTTATTATTATTATTTATTTTATTATATTATTCTATTTTAATAAAAAAAAATATTATTATATTATTAAAATAATAATTAGAAATATTCTAAAATATTCTAATAAATAATAGAAATTTTGGAAATAGTTATTAAAATTTAAACTTAAACAAAGTATTTAATATTTAGATAAAATAATTTAAATAAAATAAAAGTAAAGGTATATATTTATACTAAGAGGTATATATTTATTATAGTATAAATATATTATGTATAATAAAATATGTATAAGAAAAATAATAAAAAGATAGAAAAAAGCAATTGATCAGGAATTCAATATAGATAATGACTCAAAACGAATCTCCTCAATAGAAAGAATATCTTAGTTCTTTGATTTTATATG